TTTAGATGCTTTTTCAGACCTATTGCCGATGCTAAGTAGCAGTCACAAATTTGTATCCAATTTTCATTATATTATGCACAGATCAGCATGGCGAATTCTTAAGCTAAAATGGCGAGCTCTTAAACTAAAATTGTGGGGATTGTGGGCACCGATAAGTGAGATTTCAAGTGATATTTCGTGGAAGTGTTTCCGTAGGCTTCTTCGGGTCGAAGAAATGATTCATCGAAATAATGAGTCACTGTTGATATCGACACATCTGAGCTCGCCAAATGTTCGGGAGTTCCTCTATTCAAGCCTTTTACTTCTTCTTCTTGCTGGATGTCTCGTTCAGGTACTTCTTTTCTCTGTTTCCCTAGACTCTAGTGAGTTACAGACAGAGTTCGAGAGGATAAAATCTTTGACGATTCCATCATACATGATTGAGGTGTACAAACTTGTGGATGGGTATCCTAAACCTGAACCGAATTCTTTCTGGTTAAAGAATCTCTTTCTAGTTGCTCAGGAACAGTTAGAAGATTTTCTAGCAGAAATACTGGGTTTTGCGCTATTTGGTGGTGGTCCCGCGTATGGGGTCAAATTTATACAGAAGATATTTTTCAATCTCATCGATCTCATAAGTATCATACCAAATCCCATCAATCGAATCACTTTTTCGAGAAATACGAGACATCTAAGTCATACAAGTAAAGAGATCTATTCATGGATAAGAAAAGGACAAAGGTTTCAGACTCATGATGAAATAGAATCCTGGATCGAGACCTGTGATTGGTTTTTGGATAAAGAGAGAGTTTACTCGTTTCATTTCTCCACCTTAAGGCCAGAAAAAGGGATTGATCAAATTCTATGGAGTCTGACTCATATTGATCATTTAGTAAAGAGTGACTATGGTTATCAAATGTTTGAACAAGCGGGAGCAATTTACTTACGATACGTAGTTGACATTCATCAAAAGGATCTAATGAATTATGAGTTCAATACATCCTGTTTAGCAGAAAGACGGATATTCCTTGCTCATTATCAGACAATCACTTATTCACAAACCTCGTGTGGGGTTAATAGTTTTCATTTCCCATCTCATGGAAAACCAAAACCCTTTTCGTTCCGCCTAGCCCTATCCCCCTCTAGGGGTATTTTAGTGATAGGTCCTATAGGAACTGGACGATCCTATTTGGTCAAATCCCTAGCGACAAACTCCTATCTTCCTTTCATTACGGTATTTCTGAACAAGCTGGATTTGAAAATAGTTATTGATGATCTCGATCCTGAGGACTATACGGAAGCGCTTGATGATGTGGATATTGATGATGATAGCGATCCTGCTAAGGACTATATGGATGCGCTTAAAGATGTGGACGATATTGATGATCGTGACTCTTTTTATTCGAACTTGGACTCGGACCCGGAGCTGAGGGAGGAGTATACGGTGGATGATGAGATACTTAGGTATATTATCGAGTTGGAAATAGACCTAGCTTCTATCCACTTGCAATTCGAATTGGCAAGAACAATGTCTCCTTGCATAGTATGGATTCCAAACATTCATGATCTGTATGTGGATGAGTCGGAGTCCCTCGGTTTATTATTGAACTATCTCTCCGGGAATTGTGAAAGACGGTCCACTAGAGATATTCTTGTTATTGCTTCGACTCATATTCCCCAAAAAGTGGATCCCGCTCTAATAGCTCCGAATAAATTAAATACATGCATTAAGATACGAAGGCTTCTTATTCCACAACAACGAAAGCACGTTTTCACCCTTTCATATACTAGGGGATTTCACTTGGAAAAGAAAATGTTCCATACTAATGGATTCGGGTCCATAGCCATGGGTTACAATGCACGAGATCTTGTAGCAATTACCAATGAGGCCCTATCGATTAGTATTACACAGAAGAAATCAATTATAGACACGAATACAATTCGATTCGCTCTTCATAGACAAACTTGGGAGTTGCGAGCCCATGTAAGACCGGTTCCGGATCATGGGATCCTTTTCTATCAGATAGGAAGGGCTGTTGCACAAAATGTACTTATAAATAATTGCTGCCTTATAGATCCTATATCTATCTATATGAAGAAGCAATCATGTTACGAAGGGGATCCTTATTTGTACAAATGGTTCTTCGAACTTGGAACGAACATGAAGAAATTAACGATACTTCTTTCTCTTTTGAGTTGTTCTGCCGGATCGATCGCTCAAGATCTTTGGTCTCTACCCGGACCCGATGAAAAAAATTGGATCACTTCTTATAGACTCGTTGAGACGGATTCTGATCTAGTTGATGGCCTATTAGAAGTAGTAGAAGGCGCTCTGGTGGGATCCTCGCTTCTTCGGCCCGAACCAAGGAATCCCTTAGAGATGGTGGAAAATGGATCTCGTTCTATCTTTGATCGTAGATTTCTCTATGAATCGGAGTTTAAAGAATGGGCAGAAGGCACCGACCCGCAACAGTTAGCGGAGGATGTAGTCGATCACATAGTTTGGGCTCCTAGAATATGG